TCAGTGGTGGTTTTTCCTGACTATTCTGGCCTGTCACTTGGCCATTCGAAGCATCTATTCCAGGATTTTTAGGGACTTGGGCATTCTGTCCAATCACTGGGTTACTCTGGGTATTCGAAGGTAGACTCAAGTTATTCGTTTGAGGAGAACCCCTATTCTGTACTTGTGTTGGATATCCTAATGGGACACCCTGCCCCCCTTGTTCAAACAAAGGGTTCTCCCTAAGGCTTGGGAATTCATTAGCTAGAGGTACCTAGGGTCCTGTGGGGGTGCCCTAGTGCTAAGGGTCATTCGATTCCTTTCTAAGTCAGATCTCTGGCCTGCATTCGAGGCTACTCTTTGGATCTCGCCAACCAAGGCTTGGTTAGTCTCATTGTGCTTAGCAACTATGGGCTCAAGGGTGACTATGACTTCTCTGGCCACTTGTTTGGCCATCGGTGCCCCAACTATTGTAATGGCTGACAAGGACTGGTTTCTATCTAAGAGAACTCTATCAGCCTCTCGATGTGTCCTTTCGTTAACATAGGTACCAACCTTGTTATGTTAACCAAGTATGGTTTCATAGTCACGCCTCCATGACTCCCATATTCGTTCAGTTTCTCGTTTATATCTATCGGTCATTTCTTGAATCTGTTTATCGAAGTACTCATTTACGGCCTGGTGATTTCTATCTAACATGGCCATAAATTCTGCTCGAGTGACCAGACCTACTTCATCATCTGCTGGTACTTCCTGATTCGAAGACAGACTCTGGGGATTTCCAGTGTCTTCGAGGGCCTAATCCCCTACTTGAGACGATGAAGGAAGCACTTCGGCATCGGCAGCGGTAGTTACAGGATCATCGGATAGCTATGAAAAGCATCTAGGAAGAAAGGACCGAGCTGATTCTATAGCTGCCTATTCTGTAACAGCTGATTCTATCACAACTTATTCTTTCTTCTTCACTTGCAAAGAACCTATTTGATTCAATTGCAGCTCCTTCTATGCTATGCTATCAATCCCATTTTGTTCACAGCGTCCTCTTCTGGGAAGGAATTGATGGAAGGAATCGGAAGTAAGGCTTGACTTTCCCCGTTCTTTGTCTTCTAGGCGTCGGAGGGGAATTAAATTCCTAATGGTTCTCCTTTAACCCTTGGCAGGGGAGAAGGACTAATCTCAGTCTATTCGGCCTCGAGGCGATCTAATATCGACTGGGGGACTTTGCCCGCTACTCCGTCAAAGAGGAAGGACAATCCCTTAGCTTAGGTCCCTGCCTTTTAAGGCATTAACGCAAAGAGAACAGCCTACTCTTTCAAAGAGCTTTTTCTGTCAGTTCCTTCTCGAACAACCCATTTGTGCACAACGCATTCTGTAACAACAGCAACCTATGAGTGCACAACAGCCTACTCTCAAGCAGCTTCTTCTCGAACGGTTGATTCCGTGCCTGAATGTCCAGCTTATTCTTTCAATCCTGTCTTCGATTCTAGTCCTTACCTGTGTAAGCTAGCAGTCTCATTCTCTCGCACTCGCATTCGTCCTTCCTGCTAGTCATCAGTGAGCCTAAAGACATGGAATTGCAATTGGCTCTTTCCTGTACTTCCCCTGCTTCCTTTGCCGCTGCATCTGCATCTCTTCTCGTAACCGGTGTTCTTGTTACAGTAAGCGTTGCAATTGAATCAACTCTTGGCCTATCCGGTGTTTATGGTGAGTTCATAGCCGCGTTGAAATAAAAACTGTTGGCAAAAACCGTTGCCGCTGCTTAACTATGAGTACTCGTAACCGTAGCAGCTGGAATAACCGGTGCTTCTAGTTCGCGGGCCCATTTCGGACCACTCTTGGCTAAGCTCTCTTGGGCGTTAGTTCATCGATCTACAACTTTGCTCACTTGATAAGTACGCTCTAAGTCTGAGCCTTACCCTTTAAATGAAAGAAGAATCTTTCAGCGGTAACCTGTGACGAGATTACTGACCGAAGACTTGGGCCTGTCAAGCCTGCTTTCCTCGATGGAAGCCCACAGAAGGGCCAAAACACAACAAGCCTACCCATCATCAAAGCAACGCCCAGGTGCTCTATTGAGCCGGTCCACGTTGGCTAAGAGCCCATTTCTGACTTGATAGCCTTTGTTCTCATATCGATAAGATAAGTCCGGGAGGAATCGTGATTTGTATAAATTAGATCCCTAAGGCAACGAGTAGATTTAAGAAGCTCAAAATATCATTAGTCGATGGGCTTAAACTCAAGATACCGTTCGTGATCCATGGAATACCCGGGATTGAAGTTTGACCCTTATCTTCTGGCTAAGGGGTGGAATTGAGAACCCAGACCGATATGCACGCCTTCGCTTTTTAGTAGGTAGCCCGCGGGCACACCTTTAGCACCACTTCACTCTGATCGTACTAGTAGCACTGAAGACTGGAGGAATCCTGTCCCCACCCCACCTTCGTACAGTTAGAAACGGAAACTTCTTAACACAAGAACTCAGGGCGCTCCTTCACTCAACACTGGGAACTGCGTTCAAGGTTCCAACAAGAGTTTCACATTTGACATAAAGTTCCACATCACGAAAATCGCACTTTCACATTATAAAAAAGACGGATCTAGGCTAAAAGTAGGAGCGGCTGTCTTCCTCTCCTTGCTCGTCCTTGATTACTTATTTAGTAGAGGTTTCGAACTGAGTGAACCCGTTTCGTGGGAAATCTACTGATTGACTGAATGATTAGAGTTTCATGGAAGAAAGTTTTTTATTCTGGCTAGCGAGCACAGAAACCGGATTCCTCGTCCGGAGCGGTTGTCTTCCTTTTCGGTCGTCGAGAAAGGAAAAGCCGGGTATATGTAGCGGGTATTGGTTTGAAGCTTAAGAGATACCTAGCTACCTTCCAAGATTATTCCAATCAGCCAAGCGCGCGGCCCAAACACAGATTTATTTCCTTGCGCTGGAACAGATGTTGCTCATAACCCGGTGGTAGGAATCGCCCCATTAGCAATTGAATTGTTACTACATGGCCTTTCTCTGCCGCACCTCCCTTTAGTTTCAAAGCCACAAGTCATCCATCTTCTCCTCTGGAACCTCGAGAAACAAGGTGTTTGTACTCGCTCGGGGGCCGAATTACAATTTACAATAGAGAAATCTTTCGACTTCTCCAGTCAAGGTGGAATTATTTCAACTGGACACATCAGAATATGATAATCTGGATAAGCCGGGTTACGTCCATTTTTTGATTTTGTTGTCGTCCGCAGGAAACTTATTTTCATTGGCAAACTCGCCCTCATCCGAGTCTGACCCATCCTCATAGTCAATCGAAGGGATCCGGTCCCCGCAGAGAAAACCCCCCATTAGTGGGAGGCTTCAAATGGTGGATGAGATAGAAGAGGCCACTAACAGCTAAGGGTCAGTCTCAAAAGAGTAAGGGGAAGGCCTTACTTCTTCATTCTAGTTGGCTAGACTTGGTTAAGTGGGAGTGAGTGACCGAATGACCAAATGTGTCTTGAACGTCTTCTCATCTGCATCTTTCATCTTCTCAAAACTAGCTTAATCTCGTAGCTAGTAGTCCTCTCCGAGCCGAGTAGCATCATGGTAGCTCTCTTCTTGGATGTTGGCATTCCTATCCGAGTAGTCCTATCATACTATCAGAAAAGATTAAGGCAGAGAATCAAGACCTTGGCTGCATCTATTTCTGCTCTATCCGTTCTTCAAGGTTACGGAGAGAAATTCATTTCTGGATCTCCTGCCCTCTTCAGGTAACGGCATTGGCTATCGGTCTGTCGTCTTTCCATTCCTTTAGTTCTTGAGTGGAAGGAAATAAGGTCATCGGTCTTTCTGCTAACGGTCATCTGTTTTCTGTATCGGTCTATGTCAAAGGGTCGATCTGTCTTTCCGGTTAGCGAATCTCTCCTTTGCTGACCAAAACAAGGGGTTGAGCGCCAGCAAGTGAGCAAATTGTGGGATTGACTTATCCTTCTTACTCGGTGCAAGTGCCCACCTTCTTTTAGTTGGATTACGGTCTTTCGCTCACCTATTCAATAGGGAATGAAACGGATAAAGCATTATACTCCTATCTCAAGATGACTCTGAGACCACTTTCCTACTTCATTCATTTGACTTCGGCCTACCTTTTGGAAGAAATGAAACCTTCTGAGCTCCGTCAATGGGGAGCGGCTTTCTCAGTAGACACGTGCCCTTACCTTAGGAGCAGTTGGAATGTATCTTTCTTCGTTTGTCATTTTCTTTCCTTCGGTTGGGCTGACCCTTGCTTGGTCGGTCTTGATATGCATATGAATCAGAAATCGAAGAACGGGATGCTTTAAAAGGAGGATGGCAATAAAGAAAGGCTAGGAGTTGGATCCAGCCCTCTCCGGTCGAGTGTTCATTCTCCACCCTCTCCCTGAGTGCCCGCCCTTATTGAGTTGAGAAGATTGGGTGGGGGAGGTGGCACTTTTTGTTAGACCCCACCGGAACCAACATCTCTTTCGAGTGCCTCTGCCGGCATTTACCCAAGCTTTCTCCATCTTCCAGTCCAGTTCCGGTGTCATCTATTCCTCCTATCGCCAGCTAAGCTAGAGCTTGCCATCGACCGGTTCGTTCGGAAGTAACCGCATGCGCTCACCTATCCATCAACCAATAGAGAAGGGAATGACCAACCAAGCGAGCAGAGCCCAACTACCAATCCCGGAACTGGTGGCAATCTAACGAATTCGGGAAAGGAAGGTTAGCCTCCTAACCCCCGAGGTCCTCAAAGAAAGGATAGAGCAGCCCGGGGCGCATTCCTGACTTTAGGAAGAGACTTGGTAGCACTCTTCTATATGGCTTCTTTGATTTAGTAGAAAGCCGGGTTCAAGCCATCTCATAGGTCTCAGTACGAGAGGTCAATTCAAATGCTTTCTGGGGTAGTAACTGGAAAGTTATTGGGCTTTGTTATTACAAGAGATGGAATCACAGTTGACCCAGCCAAAACAAAAGCCATCCTTGAAATGAAACCACCAACTAACCTCCGGGAACTCAAACGGCTACAAGGAATAAAAACCTACATCAGAAGATTCATCTCAAACCTATCAGGAAGGTGTCAACCGTTTTCACGCCTAATGAAGAAAGGGATCGAAAAAGTATGGGATCAAGCCTGTGACAACGCGTTCCAGAGCATCAAGCAATACTTAACACAACCACCAGTCCTAGCCTAGACCCACCCACCGCCCAGGGTCGGCCTTTTATATTATACACACGCGCCATGGATCATTCACTTGGGGCGATGCTAGCCCAAAAGGATGACGAAGGCAAAGAACGCGCATTATATTACCTAAGTCGAATGATGGTTGCCGCAGAACACCGGTATAACCAGTTCAAAAGGAATGCCTCGCCCTCATATTCGCAGCATAGAAGATGCGACATTACCTAATTGGTAACACCATATACCTGGTGTCAGGAGTAAACCCTTTAAAGATCCTTGTGACCAAAGCAGGTTCACTGAACGCCCGACTCGCTAAATGGTCGATACCGCTCTCACAGTATGACATAATATTCGTACCACAAAAGGCCGTGAAAGGACAGGCACTGGCAGATTTATTGGAAGCACATCCTCTACGGGAGAACTCAAGCAAGAAGAATTGCCTGACGAAGCAGTCTACTGCACTGAAGTCGCATCAAGACCCACATCAAAAGTCTGGGAGATGTATTTTGACGGCGCCTCAAAAACGGATGAGAAAGGACGTAAAAAATCAGGGATCGGAATCGTCTTTATTACTCCCGAAGGCAACATGATCCTGCATTCCTTCACTTTGTCGGAGTCATGTTCCAACAACGTGTCAGAATACACGGCGCTGATTATGGGAATGGAACTAGCTCGTGACATCAAAGTACATCAACTGGAAGTTCGAGGTAACTCAAAGTTGGTAATTAACCAAATGAACGGCGTCTATGAAGTTAGAAAAAAAATAAGATATCTTACCCTATCATACAGCAGCGAGCGAATTAGCACGCACCTTCGCATATTTCAACATTGAACATGTGCCAAGGGGACAGAACACAAAGGCAGACGCCCTAGCCAGTCTCGCAGCTTCTCTGTCTTTACCAGAAGGAGAATCCATGACGGTTACGATCTATAAGAAAAGAATCCTGCCACCACTCAACACCTATGAAGTAGGCTAAACTACTAACAAAGCAAGCATTGAAGGACGCTCACCGAGTCCTTCTATCAAAGGAAGCTCTCCCGGAGGGCTCTTCGTATGTCCATCCTCTACTCAGCCATTTCGGGTTAAGAAGATTTGAAAGCGCCTTTCTCTCTATAAGAAAGGAACACTGCGCGATAGCAGAAGGACAGCAAAGAAAGCTCCTACCGCGCCAGAGATTACTTGAAAGTTGTTCCTTCTTAATATGCTTTGATCTTTCTTCAATCTGAACGGTAAGGGCCCTGACAATACAATTCTATCATATGCTAACTCGTTTGGAGTTAAAGGTTGCTGACCAATTGCCAACTCGAAAAGGCTAGCTCCAGTAGCAGCAGCAGCGTCAGTTAAGGCTCGTTCCGAAAGAGATATATGTGGAGCGGTTCCAGTCCCTTTTGTTTTGGGAGGGACTTACGCCGGCTTCGGTCAGCAGAGTGACCCTCCACTCAGCCATGTAAAACACGGCCTCGTATACCCCTAATTCTGCTATTAGTGTGACTTAGGGGGCTCCTCGTGGAAAGCTTTGCGGTTAATAATCGAATAAGTAATCCAATCTCCCTCACGCTCTTTAGTTCATCTCGGTAGAACAAGGAAAAAGCCTATGTGGTGGGTTCGACTCCCACAGGAGCGCACATTAATTACCAATCAGCTGCTTTTCATTCAAGGAAGGGCATGATTGAATGAATCAACTATTTCATTTCATAGTCAATTAATCGGCTATATGGCATCTATTTTTCAAGTGCGAGATATTGCCTGTGTCACATTGCTTTTGTCTTCTTTGAAAGATGGGAACGGAGGATCAACTCAATAATCATTGATAATGGCATTTCCGCGGCTTGATAACCATGTGTTACAGGCCGTGAAGGGCTTTACCTAAACTACAAGCTTTGAAGCTCCTACTTACCTCCCAGCTGGTCCTTTCTTTTTAGGTCCGGGCTGCTAAAGCTTCTATAGAATACCCCTAATGGTTATGGTTTTCTCGTCTCGCTTGACGCGAAGATGAAGAAGATATTTCTATTTCATCTTTCCGGCCGGATCTCGTTCTAGTTCGAAAGGTGAAGAAGAAAGGAAGGGATTGTCCCTTTCAAACGTTGAGGGAGGCCAAAGTAAGACTTTTCTTTTAAGAGCTCCTTTTTCTTCTCAAAACGGGAATTGCAGAAGAAAGAAACCTTTTTCAAGGGCGGGGGAGACCAAAAGGGGAATGATCTTGACAAAAGACTACGGGTAATACAGAAACGAACCCGCGGCAGGGGAATATGCAAATTCAATAGAACAACAAAGGAAGGTAGTTCCCTCTCAAAGGTTGTTTCTGACGCTCAAGTTACAGACCGGACTTGAAAGAAGAAAGGGTAGAGAATCGATCATCAGAAAGTCTGATGACTTAGATAGTAGAGTTCAGGTTCGAAATCCAATTAATATTGATGGGATGTGGGACCCTTAAGGTACTGGCATTGAGGAACTGGGGGCCCAATGAGCCCGCAAGCACGGCCGAGTAGGGCCATCGCGGCCGGTCACCCACCAGCGTTGATCCATTCCAAGCTTGAGGAAGAATCAGATATCACTAAAGTTTACTCGAGAGTGAGGAGGAATTTAATGCTTCTTTTCAAGTGCAGTAGTCTCGAGGAACCGCGACCCAGGGCTAGGGTGGGGTAGGCCTACGAGGCCGGTAACCTGTCGGCAAAGATCCTTTCTTGCACTTGACGAGCAAGCAAAGAGTTTCACTCAGATTCTGACTTCCTTAACCAAACCGAAAGTCTAATAAGAAGAACCCTACCCCTCTCTGTCTTGTCTTTCCCCTCAACTAGTCCAATCTTGTGGGGATACGATCCCAAGGCACGATGCGAATACCACAACCATTTTTGTCAATGTTCCATCAAAGACGAATGAATGAATGTGCCCGCTCTCTTTTCTTACGGGCCGTGCCGTGAAGTTCAATTGTATCGTATGTTAGTTGGGACAAAGGCAAGAATTCCTGGCCCGGTCGGGAAGAGATTCACTGCCTCTTCCTGGTGCAGGGACAAGGATTCCCCTTTCGAACAAAAAGACGTAGGTGAATAGATATCCTGGTGCAACTGATTCAGCTTCCGGCGAATAGCCATTCCTGAAAGGAGTCATTTATTAGTGGAACCTATGACTGACAGGCTTAGGAAGAATTTCAAACCAGTTCCAGAGTTCATGAGTGAATCTCAATCAGGTTGCTGATTATAAGCTCAATTGCCTTTATTACATTCTAAAATGAAGATTTTCTTTCCTACCCGGCATTCAATCCCAACTCTCTTCTCTCCCAACTGACTGTGGCCAGGAAAGGAGTGGCGGAAGGGTGCAGTCAATCTCCCCGCAAGAAAAGGGAAAGCTCCTCTTCAACCCGGCATTCCTTCCTATCCTAACCCGCTTAACTAAACCCCTAGAAGAAAGGTGCTTATGTCGGCCCTTTGGTTCTTCGCGACTGCAAGAAAACTCAAAAATGAATTGAATTTCGATTTTCATTTTGATATTCATCATTCGAGTTGGCCACAACACTCTACGCCCGTGCTTGATTCTCCCAGTTGTAAAGCGGAAGAACTCCACTTCTCTCTTGCGCACTTTTTGAGGATCCTCCGAAAGCTGGCACGCCTTTCCTTCCCTTTCTTTATGACAACTATTAGATTGCGTCCGGCCCTTACCGGAAATGGGTCTAGAAGTCACCCTCCCGCCTTGATAAGGAAAAAGACAAGGAAGAAGTTCAGATTGGATTGACGCCTACCAGGAGTGCTTACCGAAACCCATATCCGTTAAATAGGCACAGGGTGAACTCCTTCCCTTTCCCCAGAGGAAGAGAACGAGGAGGGATCCATAGCATCGATTTGAGGGTTTAAGTTGGAAAGACACCAATTCTCTCTCGAAACTTCTTTGGATATATTCGGAGCTGCTTGCTTTCTTTCTTTGGTTTATGATCCCCTTCTTGTTGCTTCACTCTCCCCTTTCCGAAGGAGCCACGGCAGAAACGAATAATGTAGGCAGGTGGAAATAATCTCACTCTTTCTGTTAATAATAGCAATTAGGCGATTAAGAAATCAGTCTCTTGGACCAGGGCATGCGGATCAGAGAACATTCAAGCAAGCATTTCATTTATAAAAAAGCAAGAAAATTAGCAAGTAATGTAAACTACCTAGCATGGAATATAGACATGAAGCAAGAAGCAATTAAACATTAAAAACTTGCAAGTGAACTAGCAATAAACAATGGAAAATCAAACTAAGCAATCACGCATCAAGGAAGTAATTAAGCAAGTTGGAACTCCTGTGACGCTTAAAAAGATTCCCGATTCTTCGGGGCGAGTGGCCAATCATGGCTGATCCGCTAAATAAGGTACAGATAAAGTGTAAAGTGTAATAGTCCATTAAGTTCTTCTTTTATGCAATTTGTTACTACGAAGCCTTCTCCTTGTTGATGGTACTGCTCTAATCCTTTCTCATATCTGTAAGCATTAATTCTTATCTTTTTGGTATACCTGACTTCTCCAACTTGTCGTTTTAGGGGAACTAGCCCGCTACGTAAAACCGTTATCACCTAGCTCCTTCTTGTAACCGTCCCGTGTTGCCAGGAGAGTCATTTTCCTTGAAGAATGCCGTCAAAGAGCAAGAAGTGCAAGTTGGAGAGCCCGGTACCGAAGCAAAGTACTCATCCGAAGGTTTGATCATGCCCTTTGTCCTCAACCACCCGTGGTTCTCCTATATCTCCTAACTTTCGCTTTGCTCTCTCTTAAGCCCGCATTTCGTGTTTTTTAAGATCTTTAGAGGTGAACCCACATAGTGGAGCCTTCGTGTACCAATTTCAGTGCTTGAGTTTCGCACTCCCTCCTCTTCTTTTTTGGAAAGTCTCATCC